CCCTCGATCCATTTATGATACATGAATGGGAGAAAAATCCAGATTAAGCTCCTTTACCTTAGGTCGATTTACTCCCCCAAAAAGGGGCTAAATTCCCCGAACCCTTGTTTTTTGTTATTTTAGTTAGGTTCAAGTCTGGCGGGAATAATATTCTACGACTAGCAACTCATTTATTTTCAAACCGACCCACTTACTATCTATTATTTGATTGACTGATCCTTTATATTGGGATGAGTGAAGAGTCAAATGTTTTGGCAATTCCTCATGGGGGGATGAATCAAGATAATTTTGAATCAGAGCTCTGGATTTTTGTTCATCCCTTGTAGTAATAATATCTCGGGCTTTGCATCGATAACTTGGTATATCTACTATACGACCATTAACCAAAATATGCCTATGGTTAACTAATTGTCGGGCTCCAGGAATGGTCGAAGCCATACCTAATCGAAAAAGGATGTTATCCAAACGCATTTCAAGTAATTGTAGTAAAACCTGGCCTGTTGACCCTTTGGCTTTTCCAGCGATATGAACGTATTTAAGTAATTGTCTCTCTGTCAGACCATAATGAAAACGCAATTTTTGTTTTTCTTCTAGACGAATACGATATTGAGATCTTTTTCCGAAGCGCGATTGATTTCTAAGATCACTTCCGGGTGTCGGCCTTTTACTAGTAAGTCCCGGTAAAACACCCAGCCGGCGTATTTTTTTGAAACGAGGCCCTCGGTAACGAGACATAAAGACTCCTTATTTTATTGAAAAAAAATTATTACAGAATAAACCTAAATTAAGACTGAACTAAACCATAAACGAAGCTAAATCTACTGATGTATTGATGTATTACAAAGAAGAATGAGATGAATTGTATCAATCAATATCCAATTTTGTATATATATATATATATATATATAAGAAGTTATATATACTTTTTCTGATTTGTTTGGTAGAGATCTAATTGCTCCAATCCATTTTTTATTCATAGTTGGAAGTTCTTACGCCATAATGGATCAGTGATTCTTTCCTTGGAGAGGGGGTAAGAAGTCTTTTCAATATTCCTTCAAGGAGGCCTTATTAATTATGATTAATTATGTAATATAAGTAATATAAAAGTAAAAAAAAAGAACAAATAGACAAAGCCGGCTATCGGAATCGAACCGATGACCATCGCATTACAAATGCGATGCTCTAACCTCTGAGCTAAGCGGGCTCGCATAAAATAAATTGTGCATAGGACTTTAGTAAACTACTTTAGCTATTGCATATTAATAATTCATTATAGTATAATGAATCTACTATTATGTAACATAAAGAAAATATAATATGTAACATAAAGAATATATAATAGTTCTAACTATAATAACAATCAATTTCAATTGAAATACTATTATTATTTATAAATTTATAATAGAATGATTAGTTATAGTACTTAAAATTATAGTAGAATAACTCTCTATTCTAATTTTATTATACAATATACAAGGGCGACCCTAAGGAAAAGATAAGGATAAAGATTAAGTAAGGATAAGGATACAATCCAGATTAAATATAATGATAATGAGACATTCCTCTGTGTTCATTCAAAAGGGCGGGGGATAAGGCGAAAAAAGAATCGACCGTTTGAGTATTCCAAATATCGAGGTAAAAAAAAAAGAGTAAGAGACGCATATATATGGGGTATATATCCATCCATATTGAATTGCGGATACATCAATGATAGAATCATTTTTGATTGGACTAAATACAAAAAAGGTCCTCCGATATCTGAAAGAAAATAGACAAGAAATCAAACAAATAGGAGGAGACAGAGACACTTTTTCTATATAGAAATCCATATCTTGCATATCTAAAGAATTCAACGTAAACGGTTCCAGAATAAATGAACATAAAGAAAGGGACGGCATCCCAACGAGATCCTAGTCTCAAAACAAAAAAGAGGGGATATGGCGAAATTGGTAGACGCTACGGACTTGATTGGATTGAGCCTTGGTATGGAAACATACTAAGTGATAACTTTCAAATTCAGAGAAACCCTGGAATTAAAAATGGGCAATCCTGAGCCAAATCCTGTTTTTAGAAAACAAATCAAAATCAAATAAAGGGTTCAGAAAGCAAGAATAAAAAAGGATAGGTGCAGAGACTCAATGGAAGCTGTTCTAACGAATAGAGTTGACTGCGTTGATCGAGGAATCCTTCTATTTAAACTCTAGAAAGGATGAACCCATATACGTACATATACGTAATAAAATATCAAAGAAAGATTCATATATGTTATATGCAAAATTGAAGAATTCTTGTGAATCGATTCTAAGTTTAAGGAAGAATCGAATATTCACTGATCAAATCAGTCACTCCATAGTCTGATAGATCTTTTAAAGAACTAACTAATTGGACGAGAATAAAGATAGAGTCCCATTATACATGTCAATATCAATACCGACAAAAATGAAATTTATAGTAAGAGGAAAATCCGTCGACTTTTTAAATCGTGAGGGTTCAAGTCCCT